ATTATCTAATATGACTATTAAGAATCCAAAGTAGCAGATAAATTGTTTTACTTTTTTATTTGAAGTCATATTACATTCCAGATTAGTAATCAGAGAATCTCTATTATATCAACATTTTTACTTTTGTAAATTTTACAAATTTTAAATTTGGCAAATAAAAAGAATTTAATCTTCCTTTCTGACGTTGGTAAAATTCTAAAAACAGACTTTTGCATCTTAATATATTTACATGTCGCAGACTCTCCATTTTTATTATTGCCTAACAAGAGAATTGCTCGTGGATCAGATTTTCACGGGACTTAGTAAGGAACTCTGCTATTTAATATTTATATTTAATTAAAGGATAAGGGCCAAAGAAGAAGAAAGGATGAAGAATCAAAAAGTGAATTATAAAAATTTTTGTGTTGAAGGCTAATTAAGTTCATTTCGTTAGTTCTCCATTTAGTAAACTAAGGATAGACTATACTCATTTCGATATAATTAGTATAATTATATAGAATTAAGTTAAGATAATTTTATAACAATAACAAACAGGTACAAATAATAAATCGAGGTACCCATTCGATGACAGATATAAGCCTTCCCTCTATTTTTGTGCCTTTCGTAGGCCTAGTATTTCCGGCAATTGCAATAGCTTCTTTATTTCTTCATGTTCAAAAAAATAAGATTGTTTAGGCCGGGCGGTATATCAAAATCATATTTTTCAAGACTTTGACTTGAGTGAAGCATAACACGGATATCTATTTATTTGTTTGTAAAGTGGACTATATTATAATGTGTTATTTATTTCGAACATAAGTGTACTCTTATGCATATGAAACCTGATATAGGTGAACTATTTTCAAAGCATGAGTAGGCCGCCCCTGTTTGATAAAAAAAAAGAAATCCTTCTAGATATCTAAAGCGGGGTTATATGAAGGGGACGCTCTTATTTTCGATTTTGATGAATTACCACAATAGGTTCACATTATAATAGTGCTAGTTGATGAGAGTTACTTTATAAACGATAAACGTAGTTTTAAGTAAAGTAGAAGTTACATTTTTTTGGTTATTCTATCAATTCAAATTAAATGCAACTAGATTAGTATGAATTGGCGATCAGAACGTATATGGATAGAACTTATAAGAGGGTCTCGAAAAATAAGTAATTTCTGCTGGGCCTTTATCCTTTTTTTAGGTTCATTAGGATTTTTATTAGTTGGAACTTCCAGCTATCTTGGTAGGAATTTAATATCTTTATTTCCCTCTCAACAAATAATTTTTTTTCCCCAAGGTATCGTGATGTCTTTTTATGGGATCGCGGGCCTTTTTATTAGCTCCTATTTGTGGTGCACAATTTCGTGGAATGTAGGTAGTGGTTATGATCTATTCGATAAAAAAGAAGGAATAGTATGTATTTTTCGTTGGGGATTTCCGGGAAAAAATCGTCGCATTTTCCTACGATTCCTTATGAATGAGATTCAGTCTATCAGAATAGACCTTAAAGAGGGTATTTATCCTCGACGTGTCCTTTATTTAGAAATAAGAGGTCAGGGGGCCGTTCCTTTGACTCGTACTGATGAGAATTTAACTCCAGGAGAAATGGAACAAAAAGCTGCCGAATTGGCCTATTTCTTGCGCGTACCAATTGAAGTATTTTGAAATAAACCGAACAAAAAATGCTTTCTGATTCTCCGCTGGGGGTATAAAAACCTTACAATTTAGTTTTGTTATTACTTTTCTAGGATATAACTTAACGAAAATTTCGTCCGAACGCTCATTCAAATAAAACGAAACGCATATTTATCTTTATCTAGATATATGGAATATTTAAAAAGGGGGAGTTGTATACAAAAAATATATTTTATACATATGGAAATCCACTCGACGCAATGCATTAGCAAAAAAATAAAAAAATAGAAATAAGGATAATTTCATCTCAAAATATTTTGCAATATGCAATATTTGGAGAATTTTTTATATCGAAATATGAATCATTAATTAAAGCGAGTTTTCGTAGATTCAGCTAAAAGGGAGGAATTGCTGTGAATTGTAACAATTGAACTAGCCAAACCTTGTACTCTTATTCTATTTTTGTATTTTTGCAAGAGTCTTAAAAATTAGAAAAGTATAATTACCGAAGCGAAAAAAAAAACAGAGAATGAGTCGATACCTTGGAATAGAACTTATTTTAGTGAAAAATAAAATATCGGATCCCATAGAGTCGATGAATGAAGCTACTTTTTAAAATTAACTTAACAATTTTGAAATGAAAAAAGAAAAAAAAAGCATTAATTCCCCTTCTATTTATTATATCTATAGTCTTTTTACCCTGGTGGAGCTTTCTAACATTTAAGAAAAGTCTAGAATCTTGGGTTACTAATTGGTGGAATACCAAGCAATCCGAAACTTTTTTGAATGCTATTCAAGACAAGAGTCTTCTAGAAGAATTCCTAGCATTAGAGGAGCTTGTACTGTTGGACGAAGTGATAAAGGAATATCCGGAGACACGCCTAAAAAAGCTTCATATAGGAATCCATAAAGAAACGATTCAATTGATCAAGCTGCACAATGAAGATTGTATTCATACAATTTTGTCCTTCTCGACCAATATAATATGTTTGGTTATTTTAAGTGGTTATTCTATTATAGGTAATGAAGAACTTATTATTCTTAACTCTTGGGTTCAGGAATTCCTATATAACCTAAGTGACACAATAAAAGCATTTTCGATTCTTTTAGTAACTGATTTATGTATCGGATTTCATTCGCCGCATGGTTGGGAACTCATAATTGGCTCTATCTACAAAGATTTTGGATTTTATCATAATGATCAAATTCTATCTGGCCTTGTTTCCACTTTTCCAGTCATTCTAGATACACTTTTAAAATATTGGATTTTCCGTTATTTAAATCGAGTATCCCCATCACTTGTAGTGATTTATCATTCAATGAATGACTGAAAAAAAAAGGGGGTCTATTGATCTGAATCCCGTTTGGTTCTTTGGGCATAAGAGTTTAAAATCGTACTTACTCTTTCTACCCATCCAGGGCAGGAGGGTACTCCTATATTCTAGTAAATAGCAGAATCATGGATAGGGAACTATAATAGGGACCTGCCCGATTTATTGTAGAAATTTTCGGGATTAAAAGTTGGACCATGCAAACTAAAAATAACCTTTCTTGGATAAAAGAACAGATTACTCGAACCATTTCCGTATCACTCATTTTATATATAATAACTAAATCATCCATTTCCGATGCATATCCCATTTTTGCACAGCAGGGTTATGAAAATCCCCGAGAAGCGACCGGTCGTATTGTCTGTGCCAATTGTCATTTAGCTAATAAACCCGTGGATATTGAGGTTCCACAAGCAGTACTTCCTGATACTGTATTTGAAGCAGTTGTTCGAATTCCTTATGATATGCAACTAAAACAAGTTCTTGCTAATGGCAAGAAGGGGGGATTGAATGTAGGAGCTGTTCTAATTTTACCCGAGGGGTTTGAGTTGGCCCCAAACGAGCGTATTTCTCCTGATATGAAAGCAAGGATAGGCAATCTTTCTTTTCAGAGCTATCGCCCCAATAAAAAAAATATTCTTGTGATAGGCCCTGTTCCGGGGCAAAAATATAGTGAAATCACCTTTCCTATTATTTCCCCGGACCCCGCTACTAATAAGGATGCTCACTTTTTAAAGTATCCCATATACGTAGGCGGTAACAGGGGACGGGGTCAGATTTATCCCGACGGAAGCAAGAGTAACAATACTGTTTATAATGCTACAGCAGCGGGTATAGTAAAGAAAATAATACGAAAAGAAAAGGGCGGATACGAAATAATCATAGGGGAAGCCTCGGATGGACATCAAGTTGTTGATACTATTCCTGGAGGACCAGAACTTCTTGTTTCAGAGGGCGAATCTATAAAACTCGATCAACCATTAACCAGTAATCCTAATGTAGGTGGATTTGGTCAGGGAGATACAGAAATAGTACTTCAAGACCCACTACGCGTCCAAGGCCTTTTGTTCTTCTTGGCATCGGTTATTTTAGCACAAATTTTTTTGGTTCTTAAAAAGAAACAGTTCGAGAAGGTTCAATTGTCTGAAATGAATTTATAGATCAAGTTCATAACAATAAAAAAATTATTGTTTGTTTATAGTCATGATATGACTATATAACTTTTAGCATAAGTTTTTCGATTCGAGAATAAAATTCGATTAAGATACTAGGTTAAGCATAGAATATAACACACAGATAAATGAGGGGACTAAATGAGTCTAGGAGGGCTTCTTTGCCTTCCTAACTTCGACACAAGAAAAGGATGTGTCAAATTCCTTTTATTGTGTCAAATAGTAATGATTCGTGATAGCTTTCGTCAAAGACGGGTCATTTTTTATTTTTTATAATTTTTTTGGGGGGGGGGTGTTCGGGAGATTTAACCTAACTTTGTAGTGGACAAATAAAAAAAGAGAGAGAATTTTATTGAACAACAAATAGAATTTCTTCAATGAACTTTTAAAAAATTTTAAACTTTTATTTTATGAATACAAAGAGGATATATTACTATAATTTTTTATAGTAGTTATAGAAAGGTTTTCGTGCTTTTTGATCTCCCTAATTTTTTACTTTTTTGCTTTAAAATATTCTAATTAGTACAAGGTTAACGGGTACCTTCCCCTTCTTTTTTTCTCTAATTCGAGGGGGAAGGAGGGTCCCGTTGATTTCTTACGCTTTCATACTTATACCGTAGTTCATCCAATTACTACAGGGACGAACCCAACCCGGAATATGAACCATAAAAGAAAATACCTATTAAACCTATCACAAGCATGCCGGTTACAGCACCTATTATCCAAAGCGGAATCCTTCCAGTAGTATCGGCCATTTACCCCACTTCCCTCCACATTCAATCAAGTGGTCATGCTAGAGACATAAACAGTCATGGGTAATTATGATATGAGATCCTTCCGACTGGGATAAGAGAATTACTACTCTATAGTATTATTCTCCTTCATT